GCTTTAGGCCGACATATATCTGTATCTGCTGACAAAGCAAGAAGAGTAATTGATCAAATTCGCGGACGTTCCTATGAGGAAACCCTTATGATACTAGAACTCATGCCCTATAAAGCATGTTATCCCATTTTCAAGTTAGTTTATTCTGCAGCAGCAAATGCTAGTTACACTATGGGCTCCGCCGAAAACAATTTAATAATTATTAAAGCTGAAGTTAACGAGGGTACTGTCGTGAAAAAATTAAAACCTCGTGCTCGAGGACGTAGTTATGCGATAAAAAAAGCTACCTGTCATATAACTATTGTAGTGAAAGATATATCTTTAGATATATATGAAGATATATCTTTCTATTCGTTAAAAAAACCTAGATGGAAAAAGACAAGTATGGTAGATCGCGATATATATAATAGTGAGGTAGTATGGGACAAAAAATAAATCCACTTGGTTTCCGACTTGGTATAACCCAAAAGCATCATTCCCTTTGGTTTGCAAAACCAAAAAATTATTCCGAAGACCTACAAGAAGATCAAAAAATAAGAGACTTTATTAAAAATTATATTCAAAAGAATATGAGAATATCCTCTGGAACCGAGGGAATTTCGCATATAGAGATTCAAAAAAGAATCGATTTGATCCAGGTCATAATCTTTATGGGATTCCCAAAGTTATTAATAGAAAGTAGACCGCGAGGGGTCGAAGAATTACAGATGAATCTACAAAAAAAATTTCATTATGTGAACCGAAAACTTAACATTGCTATCACAAGAATTTCAAAACCTTATGGAAACCCTAATATTCTTGCAGAATTTATAGCCGGACAATTAAAGAATCGAGTTTCATTTCGAAAAGCAATGAAAAAGGCTATTGAATTAACTGAACAAGCGGATACAAAAGGAATTCAAGTACAAATTGCAGGGCGTATCGACGGAAAAGAAATCGCCCGTGTCGAATGGATCAGAGAAGGCAGGGTTCCCCTACAAACCATTCGAGCGAAAATAGATTATTGTTCCTATACAGTTCGAACTATCTATGGGGTCTTGGGCATCAAAATTTGGATTTTTATAGACAAGGAAGAGGAATAAGAAAACTTTCATCGTTTTTTCCTTCTATCAACCGATAGAAGGAAAAAGGGGAAACTCATTCATTCTTTTTCCTACCAATCAAACTAATTCTATAGGGTTGAATAAAAATTCAATTGACCTTGTGATATAATTGCTATGCTTAGTGTGTGACTCGTTGGTTTTTTTTTAGGGTTAGGACCGGCCCGATAGTGTGAAAACCAATTCATCACTTCATATTATCTAGATCTAAAGAACCAGTCAAAATATGTTAAATCAGTCATATCTTTGTAGCAACTGAAATAATTAAACGTTACCTTTTTTAAAGCAAAATTACAGAAGAAAGGTGTGGATAAATGGAAGGATGAGAGAAAGAGAGAAAAAGAATATCAATGATATACAATTCCAATATGGAAGGTCTATGAGTCATCTCATAAAAGACAGTGTAATAAAGCATCAATACTAATTGATTCATACATAATGAAATATGAATTTCTTATAGAAGAAAAGAAAAAACTCAAGAGCTTTGAGTCAATAAAGACTAAGAAGGTTGACTCAAGAATAAATTGGATTATGAGCTCCATTGTAGAATTCTGACCTAATCATCTAGTACGAAGTGGTGGAAACGAAGGAACCTGTGAATGCAAAAGATTTTATTTAAATATTAAATAAACGAATCTTAATGATTCACTACTTAGGATGGCGAAATAAACCGGAAATAAATGCATCTATTTTGAAAAGTGACGAACAAGTGCTAGGGCTGAAATAGAGATTGCAAGAGTAAATATTCGCCCGCGAAAACCTTCTTTTTTTTTTGAATTGGTAAACTCGGATAAAAGACAATAAAGATTTATTAGGACGTTAGAAAAAAATTTATTTTTTTCTAAAATAAAAATGTTCTAATAGCTATTCAAATTAATTGAAATTCAATTTGGAATCCTTTTATTCGCGAGGAGCTGGATGAGAAGAAACTCTCACGTCCAGCTCTGTAGTAGAGATGGCATTCCGAAACAACCATCAACTATAACCCCAAAAGAACTAGATTCCGTAAACAACACAGAGGAAGAATGAAGGGAATATCTTATCGAGGTAATCATATTTGTTTCGGTAAATATGCTCTTCAAGCACTTGAACCCGCTTGGATCACATCGAGACAAATCGAAGCAGGTCGCCGGGCAATGACACGAAATGCACGCCGTGGTGGAAAAATATGGGTCCGTCTCTTTCCAGACAAACCAGTTACAGTAAGACCTGCTGAAACGCGTATGGGTTCGGGGAAAGGATCCCCTGAATATTGGGTAGCTGTTGTTAAACCGGGGCGAATACTATATGAAATGGGTGGAGTAACCGAAAATATAGCTAAAAGGGCTATTTTAATAGCAGCATCCAAAATGCCTATACGAACTCAATTTATTATTTCGGGATAAAAATGTAGAACGTAGAGAAATGAGTCTTGGGGATGAAACAAAATCGCCTATTTCTTTTTTAGACTTAGACAAACAATATTTCTTTTATTTTCTTCATCCTTTGCATTGGAAGAATAGATTCAAAAATTTATATGATTCAACCTCAGACCTATTTAAATGTAGCGGATAACAGCGGGGCTCGAAAATTGATGTGTATTCGAATCATAGGAGCTAGTAATCGCCGATATGCTCATATCGGTGACGTTATTGTTGCTGTGATCAAAGAAGCCGTACCAAATATGCCCCTAGAAAAATCAGAAGTAGTCAGAGCTGTAATTGTTCGTACCTGTAAAGAACTTAAACGTGACAGCGGTATGATAATACGATATGATGACAATGCTGCAGTTGTGATTGATCAAGAAGGAAATCCAAAAGGAACTCGCATTTTTGGGGCAATCCCCCGCGAATTGAGACAATTAAATTTTACTAAAATAGTTTCATTAGCTCCCGAAGTATTATAAAATAAAAAAAAAAAGAGATCTGAATTTTTGGGGTATTTGAAGGGAAATAGATTAAGAACTAGATTAATTCGTAGCTTGTGTTTTGCGCATATACCTTGAAAAATTTATATTCATAAACCAATAATAAAAAAAAAGAAAAACATGTTAATTATATCCAATTTTGGGACGACAAAAGTTTTAATTCATCATGGGTAGAGACACTATTGCTGAGATAATAACCTCTATACGAAATGCTGATATGGATAGAAAAAGAGTTGTTCGCATAGCATCTACTAATATTACCGAAAATATTGTTAAAATACTTTTCCGAGAAGGTTTTATCGAAAACGTCAGAAAACATCGAGAAAAAAACAAAAATTTTTTGGTTTTAACCCTGCGACATAGCAGGAATAGGAAAAGACCCTATAGAAATTTTTTAAATTTAAAACGGATCAGCCGACCCGGTCTACGAATCTATTCTAACTCTCAACGAATTCCTAGAATTTTAGGTGGAATGGGTATTGTAATTCTTTCCACTTCTCGGGGTATAATGACAGATCGGGAAGCTCGACTAGAAGGAATCGGCGGAGAAATTTTATGTTATATATGGTAATCCATTTCATATCCAAATGAAATCCGAAACCTCTTCCTATTTGAGAAATAGAAAAAGAAAGGGGGGTGAGTTGTCTAATATCGTTTCTCCTCCATTAGTTGATACCTCAAGGAGGCTTTACCTGGAATGAAAGAACAAAAATGGACTCATGAAGGTTTAATTACTGAATCGCTTCCCAATGGCATGTTCCGGGTTCGGTTAGATAATGAGGATCTGATTCTAGGTTATGTTTCGGGAAAGATCCGACGTAGTTTTATACGGATACTACCCGGGGATAAAGTCAAAATTGAAGTAAGTCGTTATGATTCAAGCAGAGGACGTATAATTTATCGACTCCGAAACAAGGATTCAAAAGATTAGGTGATTTTTATTCAATACGATTCGAGATTCAAAATTCCAAGAAACTTATTTTCTACCAAGAAGTAGATTCAGAATTAAGATAAGGAATGAAAAATATGAAAATAAGAGCTTCCGTTCGTAAAATTTGTGAAAAATGTCGACTAATTCGTAGACGGGGGCGCATTAGAGTAATTTGTTCCAACCCGAGACATAAACAAAGACAAGGATAAAGGGATAATCAGACTCACTAAAGGACTCAGCGTACAAATAAAGAATCTGTTTTGACATGAAATGGATAGATCCATATATTTCTGACTCATATTTATGAGATGATACAATATGGCAAAAGCTATACCGAGAACTGGTTTACGTAGAAATGTACGTATTGGTGCACGTAAAAGTGCACGTAAAATACCAAAGGGAGTTATTCATGTTCAAGCAAGTTTTAATAATACCATTGTCACAGTTACAGATGTACGAGGTCGGGTGGTTTCCTGGTCCTCGGCCGGTACTTGTGGATTCAATGGTACGCGAAGAGGGACACCCTTTGCCGCTCAAACTGCAGCAGCAAATGCTATTCGTACAGTAGTAGATCAGGGTATGCAACGAGCAGAAGTCATGATAAAAGGTCCCGGTCTCGGAAGAGACGCCGCATTACGAGCTATTCGTAGAAGTGGTATCCTATTAACTTTTGTACGGGATGTAACCCCTATGCCACATAATGGCTGTAGACCTCCGAAAAAAAGACGTGTGTAGAAATAAACAGTGAATCAATTTCAAGAGAAACAAGAGAAATAAATAATTCAATCAAAAAAAATATTATTACTATGGTTCGAGAGAAAGTAACAGTATCTACTCGGACACTACAGTGGAAGTGTGTTGAATCAAGAACAGACAGTAAACGTCTTTATTATGGTCGATTTATTCTGGCTCCACTTATGAAAGGACAAGCCGACACAATAGGGATTGCGATGCGAAGAGCTTTGCTTGGAGAAATAGAAGGAACATGTATCACACGTGTAAAATCCGAGAATGTCTCCCACGAATATTCTACTCTAACAGGTATTCAAGAATCGGCCCACGA